GAAAGAAAAAATGGAAAAAAACCTACGCTTGCTGAAGGTGAAGTTTATGGAAATAAAATAATTAATTCCTTCTGTCGTGTATCCCCGATTAATGCAGCCTCATATGCTTAAATTTTGGATTTGATTTATAGTATTAAGCGAAAGGTTATACCTATACTTATGGGTTAGGTCAACTCTACTCCACTAGTACCAATGGGCAGCATGGGGGAAGAAGCACTACGTTTAGGAATCAACAACACGAAAACTTTGTTAAAAAAAAATATCCCCCCCCTCCCTTATCGGGATCGGGACTAAGAAGAATGGTTGGGACAACAAACATCCATCTCGTTCGTATTTTGGATACCCGTATAACCATCGAAGACTGTTGAAGTGACTAATTCCAGGGAATTAAGCGGCGTTGAGGACAAAGAAATTGTTGGAGTTACCTTTTTTTTATCCAGTACCAACATACTTGATGTTAAGAAAAGATCTTTTACAGGAAGGTTGGCTAGATATTTATTGTAAAAACACTAGCCCTGCTCAGTTCATAATGAGAATACTGCAATCTTTTTTTATTCTATGTATTTTTATCATTATGCACATAAAGGAGAGGAGGAGCCGTATGAGATGAAAATCTCACGTACGGTTCTGGAACGGAGATTCTTTGAACCGAATGACGACCGTAACGGATGTCGGCTCAATCCGAAGGAAATTATGCGGAAGCTTTACAGAATTATTATGAAGCTATGCGACTGGAAATTGATCCCTATGATCGAAGTTATATACTTTATAACATAGGCCTTATCCACACAAGTAACGGAGAACATACGAAAGCTTTGGAATATTATTTTCGGGCACTAGAACGAAACCCGTTCTTACCACAAGCTTTTAATAATATGGCCGTGATCTGTCATTACGTGCGACTATCTCCACTATAGAAAGAAAAAAGAAAAGAAAGAGCAAATCCGCTAAAAAGGATTTCTACATATATATCGTCCAAAACAACGATTTTTATCAGCTGTAGCAAAGAAAGAAACTTCATAGAAGTTGAAATATGAATAAATAGATATGCCTAGATACTTTTTTTTTCTATGGATAAAAGATCTAATTGATAGAGAAAGCACCGTAAAGATCAATTAGCGAGGTTTTTGGCCAATACAAGAAGAACTGCTTACTTATATCATGATAGAAAAGTTAGGAATCCACTTATGTAATAGAGTTGATCCCCTAAAGTTTTGAGCAGCGGTGTAGTATCAGATCCCAAAGATAGTAAGTCTTTTCTTTTTTATGAAGAAAAGTCTTTTTCACGGATTCTATAGAAATTTATATATCATATATGAAAGTATATGATATAGGAAACCGAGATAGTTACCTTTCAGAAAATTATAATGAGAGTGTAAATGCCGATGCTTTATTCTTCTGAAGGTAGGAGAAAAGATAAAACTATAAAGTGGATTCCTTTTTTTATTAATCCAAATTAAAGTTTGAAACTCATGTAATTATCCTCTTTTTTTTTGTTAACTCGAGAAAAAAAAAATAGAATAGATCTAATAAAAAAATGGGGCACGAAAAGAATTGACTGCTGAGCCGTATGAGGCAGGAAACTCTCAAGTACGGTTCTAAGGGAAGGGAATTTACTCACCTATTCCGACCGCGGAGAACAGGCCATTCGACAGGGAGATTCGGAAATTGCGGAGGCTTGGTTTGATCAAGCCTCTGAGTATTGGAAACAAGCTATAGCCCTTACCCCCGGTAATTATATTGAAGCGCAAAATTGGTTGAAGATCACAGGGCGTTTTGAATAAGAGAACTCTGTTTATTATTCTGTTTATTATTTTATTATTATTTTTATTATTAGTTATTAGTTTATTAGTATATAGTATAGTATTCGATTTTTTTATTTATATTATAGTTTTAGTTATATATAGTTATAGTATTTTATATTATAGTTTTAGTTATATATAGTTATAGTATTTTATATTATAGTTTTAGTTATATATAGTTATAGTATTTTATATTATAGTTATAGTATTATAGTATTTGTAGTATTATAGTATAGTTAATTAATTTTCTAATTAATTTTTTGTTGTCCCCATCAGTCAAGTCAAATAAAACTGATCATTTCTCTAGGAACAAACAATCAACGAATTTCATTATATCCCTTCTAAGATCGTTCTATTTCGTTTGGTATTTCGTAGGGATAAATGATAAGTGAATACAGTAGAGAACTCGATTTTTTCTGCTATTGAAGCTCAAAAAACTAATAAAAGAGACTCTCAAATGACTAAATATAAATATCGGTATGTACCCTAGTAATGCTAATGACTGTTCACGTGATTTGAAATAGAGTACATAGTAATATCTTCTATGTAAGACATAAAGTTAAAGTAGCTCCATCTAGGAACTTTGAATTGAAATATGAATACACTAGGTTGCACAAAAAAACTGTTTCACTTCAATTCAAAGTCCAGAAAGGGTTTTATAAGATTCAAAAAGGTCCGTTGAGCGCCTCACTGCTATG